ATAAATATAATATATATAAATATATAAATATAAATATAAAATAGATAAATATATATAAATATAAAATAGATAAAATTAAAATAATATAAAATTAAAATAATAAATAATAATTAATTAAAATAATAATTAAAATAATAAAAAATAAAATAATAATAAAATAAATATAATAAATATATAAATATAATAAATATATATAATATATATAATAAATATATATAATATATATAATAAATATATATAATATATAAATATATAATATAATAAATATATAATATAAATATAATATAAAATAAATATAATAAATATATATAATATATATAATAAATATATATAATAAATATAAATATATATAATATATAAAAATAAATATAATAAATATATATAATATATATAATAAATATATATAATATATATAATAAATATATATAATAAATATATATAATATATAAATATATAATATAAATATAATATAAAATAAATATAATAAATATATATAATATATATAATAAATATATATAATATATATAATAAATATATATAATATATAAATATATAATATATAAATATATATATAATAAAATATATATATTTAATATATATATTTAATATATATATATTTAATATTTAATAAATAATAAAATATTTAATAAAATATTATATATATAATATATATATTATATATATAATATATAATATTATAATAATATATAATATAATAATATATAATATATAATATAAATATAATATATAATATAATAATATATAATATATAATATAATATATAATAATATAATATATAATTAATTTAATAAAGAATAAAGTAAAGAATAAAGAATAAAGAATTAATAAAAAAAAAAAGAATTAATAAAATTAATAAAGAAAGTAAAAATATAATATAATTATAATAAAATATAAAATAAAAAAAGTAAAAATATAATCATAATAATTATAATTTATTAAATATTCTTTATAATTTATTAAATATTCTTATTATTATCTTATTATTATATTATAATATTATAATTTATTAAATATTCTTATTATTATCTTATTATTATATTATAATATTATAATTTATTAAATATTATTATTATTTATTATTATTATTATAAATTATTATTAAATATTATTAAAATTAAAATTAAAAAGTATAAAAGTATAGTATAAAGGATCAAACAAAGATACGGCCATCCTGTTTCTAAGGAGAGAATAAATCATTTTATTTTTCTTTATATTTATATTTTATACTTTATTTAACATAACAGGGTCCCATCGAAGAAAGCACAAAATCAATAAAGTTAATTTGTCGGAATATTAGCTCTTTTTGGGAGACCCATTTTTCTCATGTTTCTCTGTCTTCCAAGAAGATTAGATCACTACAAAAAAAAAACTTCGCTTCGAACTTAACTCGTTCCTTTTCCATTTAACTTCTACTGTTTAGATCTGTGACCAATGGAACACCGGTCTGATGATACCTCATCAGATGATTGTTATAAGGAAGATGATAGATTATAGAAAATAAAGAGTGGAAAAAAGATGAGAAATTCAATGGATTCTTGATTAGATCAGGAATCCCATTTTGGATTCGATATGGATAAATGATCTTATTATGTTATACTATTCAATTCTCGACGACGAATCGATTTAATGGATAACATATTGTTATTCATAATATTGACCCGACTCAGTATCATCAGGATGCAATCCATCCCATTGAATTTACAGGAGAAATACTTTTTCTATGGGATTAGATCCCGAGTTATTGCGAACCAAAAAAACCAATGAGATTATGGAAGTCAATATTCTCGCATTTATTGCTACTGCGTTGTTCATTCTAGTTCCTACTGCTTTTTTACTTATCATCTACGTAAAAACAGTCAGTCAAAATGACTAATTTGAATGAAACTTTACTTATTAGCTCTTATCAATGATTGAAGATATGATCAATGATTGAAGAAATAAAAGGGATTCCAATTCCAAGTCTTAAATGAAATGAGCGGACTGGAATCCGCAATATAATAGATAGCGTGGTAGAAAGTTTCATATAGTTCTTTCTACCACGCTATCCATTATTTTATTGATTATTTTATTGTATAAAGTTCTATTGCACAAAGATATGGGCTTCTTGATATAGACCAATCCACAATACCATATGTAATGTATCTACATAAAAAAAGTAATGGGGCCGTTAACAGAGGATCCAAAGAGTTCTATATTCACTTCTTAAAATTTTTAAAAGGAGTAGTAAAACCCACCAAATTTTCATGCTTGAACCATGACATGAGGTTAAAAGCATAAATAAGATTCCTAGGAGTATAAAAAAACGGTAAGTGGGCGTGAATCACCCAACACAAGATCTTATTATGTTAGTACTTCTTTTGACAACCACTATGTCTATGTCGCCTCCAGCGGAAAGTACGTATCCACGTAATAGCAGAAGAACTTCCTTTTTGAACAGCCAAGAGGGAAACAAATAAAAAAAAAATAGGGGTTGGTTCCTACTCATTGAAATATCCATAATTCTGGGAAAAGCGAATTCATCGAAATAAAATATTTAGTAATAGGAAGAATTCGGTTGGAAAAATTTCCTATCATGTGTATTCCTTATCTTATAATTATAAAAATAAATTATAATTATAAAATTATAAAAATAAAATAAATGAGTTTCGAAATACGAACAACATCGGAATAAAATTATTGAAATATTTGTTTGATCGAAAGGTTATTGTTCATATATGACTGGATTCTAATTCTAGTAGAATTTTGGAAATGGAGATATTTTTATTTTTTATTTTAAAACGCTTCGCAGAACGATTTATTAAACAATTGATACAATTCGATTACTCAATTTCATTAGTAGTATCTCTAGAGTCCACTTCTTCCCCATACTACGAGTGAAAGGGAAAATGTAAAGACTACCATTAAAGCAGCCCAAGCGAGACTTACTATATCCATGTGAATTATGTCCTCTATCTCTATGAATATGAAGGAATTATTAATCACTAATAATAGTGGAATCAATGGCGCAGAGTCAAAATGAATGGCATTCTGACCTAACACTATTGATGAACCAATCCAATAAATACACTCGTAACAAGTTCCTAATATGATTTCTGGTGGAATCGGAAAGCATTAAGCACAAGTAAGCACAAGTAAGATATACAATTATCCTTAGAAGTCTTAAGGAAATGTTACTAATGCAACATGTAGGAATAGTAAGACCTATTGTTTGTTTTGCCGCCTTTCATAAGCAAAAGAAAAAAATGGAAGTCCTTTATGAAACCCCTGTATTCTTAAAATCCAGTATTGGCAATAGCCCTTTGCTTATGCTTCTGCCGGCCAATATTGGGGCTAGTTCTATTAGCGGAATACGGGATTCCGAGTCTTTTGTTGATCAGACGACACCCGGATTTGAACTGGGGAAAAAGGATTTGCAGTCCCCCGCCTTACCACTCGGCCATGCCGCCAAAACGATACAAAATAGATAGAGATGGAAATACTCTTTTTTATTTATTTATTTTTTTTTTTGTTTTTGGGCGATTACTAAACCGTTTCTTTTTTATTTGATTTGGATTGGGTCTTAAATACCCGATTCTTTATCCCTTTCCAAAAGGAAATCCCTCTTTGAGAGGATCCATTGGTTCTCTTGATTGTATAGTCTTTCAAAGCATATAGCACCTAATAACTTCCCTTCTCTTTATATTTTATATTGAATATTGAATTGAAAGAGAAAAAAAAAAAAAAGATTTCCAGACACGAAATCATCAGGGCAAACTAGAACCATTAACTATTGCCTGTGAATTCATGAGCGGTTCCTGGATTTGGATCTCCCATTTTGTTTCCTTAATAACAAATAACAAAATAAAATAAAATGGATACACGACTAATACTAATTAGTATCAATTCTTTCAATAACCAATCCTTTTAAATTGCAATTATAATAACAATTATGTGTATATGTAAACCCTAGAACAGAAATTGTTACACGGATACCTAGTCAGGTATCTTATCTACATATCCCTTCCTTATAGAATAGAGGAATCTAGAATAGAGGAATCGTCGTGCTTCAATTTTGCATTGAATAGATTGAATCTAATTTCTAAATTTGGATATAGCACGGCCCTTGTTGACCCAAGTGGAATTGCGATAAAAGGTGGAATATGTAGATAGTTAGATAGCTATATCCGCATGTATAGCTATATCCGCATGTACTTAACTTAATAAATACAACTCCTCTTACGCACTTCAATCATATTCTACTAACAAAGGGGTAGAAATCTTTCTCTTCTCTGCGAATCCTTTTTTGAACAATGGAATCCATGAAATAAGTTAAGTGCTAAAATAAAAGTCAACCCTATACTGTACTGTTCCTGATTATTATGTTTTTATCTCATTCATAGAGAATGGATCAAATCCAGAATCCATTTCTGGTACCCAATCTGATCGTAATATCATAACATAATAATAGGTAGAAAGTGGATCCATTTTTCTATTCTATACAAGACTCCATAACATAAGTCGAAGTAACAGAATTTGGTTTCTAGGAATGTTTTATTAATTTAAAATTTAATTTAATGTTAATGCATTTCCATTTGTATCCGTTGCAAATTCAAATTTGAATAGAAAATTCTCTTTATTCCTCCGTTCATATGTATTTCATACGTATACGGAGTTGGATAAAATTTCATGTGATTCAGTAAAAAGAATATACATTCCATCATTGCTCGATCGATCCATATGGTTCGATGAAGAGTAAGCCAATAATGGGATTTTTCGATAAACGGGAAACTTAATTAAGATGCTCCGGGATGGAAATGAGGGAATGTCTACAATACCTGGATTTAGTCAGATACAATTTGAGGGATTTTGTAGGTTCATTAATCAGGGCTTGACCGAAGAACTTCATAAGTTTCCAAAAATAGAGGATACGGATCAAGAAATTGAATTTCAATTATTTGTGGAAACATATCAATTGGTGGAACCCCTGATAAAAGAGAGAC